TACCAATCAATTTTTACCTCTTATTCTAGTGTGTGCTTCTGGAGGAGCACGCATGCAAGAAGGAAGTTTGAGCTTGATGCAAATGGCTAAAATATCTTCTGCTTTATATGATTATCAATCAAATAAAAAGTTATTCTATGTGGCAATCCTTACATCTCCTACTACGGGTGGGGTGACAGCTAGTTTTGGTATGTTGGGAGATATCATTATTGCCGAACCTGATGCCTACATTGCATTTGCGGGTAAAAGAGTAATTGAACAAACATTGAATAAGACAGTACCTGAGGGTTCACAAGTAGCTGAATATTTATTTCATAAGGGCTTATTCGATCCAATCGTACCTCGTAATCCTTTAAAAGGCGTTCTAAGTGAATTATTTCAGCTCCATGCTTTCGTTCCTTTGAAAGAAAATTCAATTCAAGTAGAAAGGTATAAGCCTTAGATTTATTAAATAATTAAAAAATAATTAAATTAATTCTACATTTTATTATTTGTTTGGGGTGACCAAGTAGTTATTTAGTTAATTTAGTTTATATAAATGAAAGGAAAAATTCGAAGAATGTATTTTTCTTTGGTAACATAAGATTGAATTGTAAAAAGAATCATGGGGATATTTTTTTATCGATATTAAATTATAATATTTTAATATTTATAATTTTAATATTAAATAGATTCAATTTTAAAAAAATTATAAAATTATAATATACTAATAAAAATTTAGAATAGATAGAATATACTAATAATAATAAAAATAAATAAAAAAAGAAAAAAGTGGATTATCATACATATATTTCATGTAGAAAGATATAGAAAGATGAATAAGCCCGTTTATTTACACTTTTGATTTACATTAGATTATATACTTACTTAAGTAACTTATATACTTAATAAAATAGATTATATATATTAGTATATATCAGTATCTCTATATATATTATATTAGTCTTTCTATATATTTATTCCTTATTATATCTTCGTATATATATAGAATATACTCTTCTATTGTATATCTCTTAATATTGTATATATTCAATACTCACTTAAGTATAATTATACTAGTATAATTATATATGAAGTATAAGATATCTTTATAACAATAACAGGTTAAAATGTTAATATAACAACAAATATAATAATATATACCAGGTACAAATATTAAATCGAGGTACCCATTCTATGACAACTATCAGCAACTTACCCGCTATTTTTGTGCCTTTAGTGGGCTTAGTATTTCCGGCAATTGCTATGGTTTCTTTATCTCTTCATGTTCAAAAAAACAAGATTTTTTAGATATTATGGGGTTAAATCTTATCTATTTCTATTTTTTTTTAAACTTAGGCTTATTTGGATCATAACACAAATATCTATTTAGTAGAATATGGTATATAACGGGTAACTTCCTCCGAGCAGAAGCTCGTATACATAAACATCATATATGAGTAAATGACTTATAGCTATTTGAAAAGAAAACGGGATCGGGATGAATTTCTGAAACGTAAAATCAATATATCTATAAGAAATCATATGCATATAAAAGGGGTTATTATTTTGGGTTAGCTCTAAGCAATTGATGAATTACTCCTAACGCTTCACAGCATAATAGTGCTAGTTGATGAGGGTTACTTCGGAAACAAAAAAATGAAAGTCAAATTTATTGGGGTTATGTTATCTCTCCATTATAATAAAATGCAACTAGATCTAGTATAGTATGAGTTGGCGATCAGACCGTATATGGATAGAACTTATAGCGGGGTCTAGAAAACCGAGTAATTTCTGCTGGGCCTTTATCCTTTTTTTAGGTTCATTAGGATTTTTGTTGGTTGGAACTTATAGTTATCTTGGTAGCAATTTTATACCGTTATTTCCCTCTCAGCAAATTCTTTTTTTTCCACAAGGAATCGTGATGTCTTTCTATGGAATTGCGGGTCTTTTTATTAGTTCATATTTGTGGTGCACAATTTCGTGGAATGTGGGTAGTGGTTATGATCGATTCGATATAAAAGAAGGAATAGTGTGTATTTTTCGTTGGGGATTTCCTGGAAAAAATCGTCGCATCTTCCTGCGATTCCTTATGAAAGACATTCAATCCATCAGAATAGAAGTTAAAGAAGGTATTTATGCTCGTCCTATACTTTATATGGAAATCAGAGGCCATGGGTCCATTCCTTTGACTCGTATCGATGAGAATTTGACTCTACGAGAAATTGAACAGAAAGCCGCGGAATTGGCCTATTTCTTGCGTGTACCAATTGAAGTATTTTGAAAGCTTTCTTAGCAAAAGTTAAAGAAAAAACTATAACTCAAGAATTATCTTTATCTTTTTTCTATAGCATAACTTAACTGAAGTTTATGCCAAACTCTGATTTAGAACAAAAAAAGTAAACGTACACGAAACAATCATAAAACGAAATAATTTTGTCCATAAATTTTTTTTATGCGTATGTAAATGCACTTAAATCAATTCAGAAACGAAAGAAGTAACAAATTGAAATAATAGATTCATCTCATATATCAAAACATTTCGAAATCGAGAAATTTCTCTTAATTATTCCTGTACTGCGGGCCACCGGCGAGCTTTTTTTTTTTCAAAAATTTTTGATATCTTGATAACCGGGGAGGTCTTGCGTCTCGAAACTCGAATAATATTCAGTAATTTGAAATGGCTCTTTCGTGCAGTCACCAAAGGAGACAATTACTTCGAATTTCAGCAATATATATATTGAAAGAATATTCTATATATAAATATAATATTCTAGTTTATTTATTTTATTTCAACTCTTTATTATTCTATTTCTGTATTTCTATATTGTTTTTCTCTATTCTTTCTCAATTCAAGGACCAACCACTGTACTGAATCACAAATAAAAAACAGGGCTATAGGCTCGAGACTTGTAATGTAATAGAACTGATACTTGATAGAAATATTAGTATCATATAGAGTCGACGACTGCGACGAGTTCATTTCAAAATTCACAGACGGGCAAATGGCAAAAAAGAAAGCATTTAATTCCCTTCTCTATTTTGCATCTATAGTATTTTTGCCTTGGTGGATCTCTCTCTCATGTAATAAAAGTCTGGAATCTTGGGTTAATAATTGGTGGAATATCAGGCACGCCGAAATTTTTTTGAATAATATTCAAGAAAAGGTTATTCTAAAAAAATTCATAGAATTAGAGGAACTATCCCTCTTCGACGAAATGATAAAGGAATACCCGGACGGGCGTTTACAAAAGCTTCACGCCGGAGTATACAAAGAAACGATCCAATTGATCAAGATGCACAATGAGAGTCGTATCCATACGATTTTACATTTCTCAACAAATATAATTTATTTCCTTATTCTAAGTGTTTATTCTATTTTAGGTAATGAGGAACTTATTTTTCTTAACTCTTGTCTTCAAGAATTTATATATAATTTAAGCGACACAATAAAAGCTTTTTCTATTCTTTTATTAACGGATTTATGTATAGGATTCCATTCGCCCCATGGCTGGGACCTAATGATTGGCTCTATCTACAAAGATTTTGGATTTGATCATAATGATCAAATTATATCTGGTCTTGTTTCTACTTTTCCAGTCATTTTAGATACAATTTTTAAATATTTTATTTTTCGTTATTTAAATCGTGTATCTCCGTCACTTGTAGTGATTTATCATTCAATGAATGATTGAAAAATGATCGAACGAGCCAATTATAATGTTTGTTACTTTGGACATAAGTAAAACAATCAAAAATGCACTTATTCTTTCTAGCCACCCCGGGGGGGGGGGGATTCCTTCAATATTCCAGTCAAATTATTTCCGTAAATAGCAGAATCGTAGATAGGGAACTATACTAGTGACTTATCTAATTTTATTGTAGAAATTTTTGGGATCAATGATTGGACCATGCCAACTAGAAATACCTTTTCTTGGATAAAGGAAGAGATTATTCGATTCATTTCCGTATCGCTCATCATATATATAATCACTCGGACACCCATTTCAAATGCGTATCCTATCTTTGCACAGCAGAGTTATGAAAATCCACGAGAAGCGACTGGCCGTATTGTATGTGCCAATTGCCATTTAGCGAACAAGCCCGTGGATATCGAGGTTCCACAAGCGGTACTGCCTGATACTGTATTTGAAGCAGTTGTTCGAATTCCCTATGATTTGCAACTGAAACAAGTTCTTGCTAATGGTAAAAAAGGAGCCTTGAATGTGGGGGCTATTCTTATTTTACCTGAGGGGTTTGAATTAGCCCCGCCCGATCGTATTTCGCCCGAGATTAAAGAAAAGATGGGAAATCTGTCTTTTCAGAGTTATCGCCCTACTAAAAAAAATATTCTTGTGATAGGTCCCATTCCTGGTCAAAAATATAGTGAAATCGCCTTTCCTATTCTTTCCCCGGACCCCGCTACTAAGAAAGACGTTCACTTCTTAAAATATCCCATATACGTAGGCGGGAACAGGGGAAGGGGCCAGATTTATCCCGACGGGAGCAAGAGTAACAATAATGTTTATAATGCTACAGCGGCGGGTATAGTAAGCAAAATAATACGAAAAGAAAAAGGGGGATACGAAATAACCATAGTGGATGCATCGGATGGACGTCAAGTGGTTGATATTATCCCTCCAGGACCAGAACTTCTTGTTTCCGAGGGTGAATCCCTCAAACTGGATCAACCATTAACGAGTAATCCTAATGTGGGTGGATTTGGTCAAGGGGATGCGGAAATAGTACTTCAAGATCCATTACGCGTACAAGGCCTTTTGCTCTTCTTGGCATCTATTATTTTGGCACAAATCTTTTTGGTTCTGAAAAAGAAACAGTTTGAGAAGGTTCAATTATCCGAAATGAATTTCTAGATCCGCGGATTTTTCAATACCAAGTTATAAAAAGAACCAAATTTTTGTTGGAAATCGTTTATGTAATTCTGTATGATCAAAAAACATATGAAAAGCCTTTTGCTTGTTTATATTGTTTTTCTATTAGATTTTTGGAATTACTTGTAC